CTCTTGATTCAACACACTTCCACTGGAGTGTCCGAGTCGATACTTTAACTTTTTCTCGAATCATAGTAATAGATTTTTATCAAACTCTTGATTGAATTAATTGTTTATTTCTCTTGAAATCTCGTTCTTTAATGTTTCTATTTTTAGTTTTACACACGTCTTTTTTTAGGAGCCCTACATCCATTATGTGGCATAGGCGTTACATCCTGTATAAACCGTAATCGTAGACCACTTCCTAAAATAATAGCTCGTAATGCCCCCTCTCTTCCTAGACCGGGACCCTTTATCCTTACGTTTGCTCGTTGCATGCCTTGTACTGTTCGAATAGCAGTTTCTGCTGCGGTGTAAGCGGCGAATGGTGTCCCCTTTCGTTTACCCTTGAATCCACACGAACCCGCAGAGGCCCAAGAAATCACCCGACCCCGTACATCTGTAACAGTCACAATGGTATTGTTGAAACTCGCTTGAACATAAATAACTCCCTTTGGTATTTTACGAGTATGCTTACGCGAACCGATACGTCCATTTTTACGCGAACCAGCTTTTGATATAGGTTTTGCCATATTGATTGAATATTAATAATTAATAAGATTTATTTATTTGAATTTAAATATCCATTTATTTTATCAATTTATTTGATTTGTGCATTGGGTACTTTCTTTAAAATAGAAAGCCCTTCTTTTGTGAACATAAATAACTCCCTTTGGTATTTTACGAGTATGCTTACGCGAACCGATACGTCCATTTTTACGCGAACCAGCTTTTGATATAGGTTTTGCCATATTGATTGAATATTAATAATTAATAAGATTTATTTATTTGAATTTAAATATCCATTTATTTTATCAATTTATTTGATTTGTGCATTGGGTACTTTCTTTAAAATAGAAAGCCCTTCTTTTGTGAAAATATTATCCTTGTCTTTGTTTATGTTTTGGATTGGAACAAATTACTATAATCCGTCCTCGCCTGCGGATCAATCTACATTTTTCACAAATTTTACGAACAGAGGCTCCAACTTTCATATTTCTTATTCCTTAACTTAATGTCGAATCTATTTATTGGAAGAAAATAGGGTTTCCTTCTATTTTTCACTTCTAATTGTGTCCCCTAAAAAAATGTTGAAGTGAAAAAAGAGTCTACTTAAATTAAGTGACTTATACTTCCATTTTTCCCGGTCGTATACATATAAAAGAAGAGTACATCGAATTTTGTTGGAAACATAGACCATGCGCTCGAGAAGTAATTCAGTAATTAAATCTTCATTACTTTTTTTCTATTCTAGTAAAATCCTCTTCACGCATTCATTAATGTATCGGGAGTCATATTCGAAATCTGTGTTTTCTCTCTCCATTCTTCTGAATGGAGAGAAGTTTTTCATAGAATTCGGATATCGGAAAAATTACCATATGTAACATAAAACTTCTCCGCCGATTCTTTCTAATCGAGCCTCTCGATCTGTCATTATACCTCTCGAAGTAGAAAGAATTACAATCCCCATCCCTCCTAAAATTTTAGGAATTTTTGGATAGTTCGAATAGATTCGTAGACCGGGTGTACTGATTCGTTTTAAATTTAAAAAAGTTTTCGATGATCCTTTCCTATTTCTTCTATATCGTAGAGTTAAAACTAAAAAGTATTTGTTGCTTTCCTGATGTTTTCTGACGTTTTCAACAAAACCCTCTCGTAAAAGTATTTTCACAATGTTTTCAGTGATATTAGTAAGTGGTATTTGAACTGTTCGTTTTCTATTCATGTCAGCATTGCGTATCAAGGTTAGTGTATCAGCGATTGTATCCTTACCCACGATAATTGTTGCTCCTTACTTTCAATATAATCAACGTGCTCCCTTTTTTTCGATTTTTTATTTTTGGATTCCATAAAATATCGAATATTGAATATGAGAATAGAATAAGAATCTATATATAGAAAATATTATTCTAATAGGATAATGTTTTCTATATATAGAATACTCTAAAACTAAAAAAAGATAGAATATTAGAAAATGAACTAATGAATTGAATTATGAATTATAAAAAGATTAAATAATATAATAATAATGACTTACTATTTCTAATACTTAGTAATACTTACTATATATACTTTTAATTTTTATCATTACACAAATACACAAGGTATATATGTGAGATAGAATCGATTAATTAATTGGATTCAATTCATAAATAAGATATCCATATCACGATCTTGTATTATAATACCTCAGGTGCTAATGAAACTATTTTAGTGAAATTGAACTGTCTCAATTCTCGGGCTATTGCGCAAAAAATGCGAGTTCCTTTTGGATTTCCTTGTTTATCAATTAGAACCGCAGCATTATCATCATACTTTATTATTATACCGTTACTACGTTTGAGTTCTTTACAAGTACGTACAATTACAGCTCTGATCACTTCTGATCGTTCTACAGGCGTATTTGGTACTGCTTTTTTGATTACAGCAACAACAATGTCACCAATATAAGCATATCGTCGATTACCAGCTCCTATGATTCGAATACACATCAATTCGCGGGCTCCACTATTATCGGCTACATTTAAATAGGTTTGAGGTTGAATCATATCATTTTTTTTCTCTTTCAGTCAAAAAGTGGAAGTAAAAAAAATATTCTGTGTTCAAAAAAAGAAATCTACAATTGCAATTTTTTTCATACGAAAGACTTCTTTCGTTCGAATGATTATTCTGAAAGAATGAATTGAGTTCGTATAGGCATTTTGGATGCTGCTATTGAAATAGCCTTTCGAGCTATATTTTCTGGGACCCCACTCATTTCATAAAGTATTTTGCCGGGTTTAACGACAGCTACCCAATATTCGGGAGACCCTTTTCCTGAACCCATACGCGTTTCGGTAGGTCTTACTGTAACAGGTTTATCTGGAAATATGCGTACCCATATTTTTCCACCCCGACGGACATTTCGCGACATTGCCCGCCGCCCCGCTTCTATTTGTCTAGATGTGATCCAAGCGGGCTCAAGTGTCTGAAGAGCATATTTTCCGAAGCAAATAGTATTACCTCGATAGGCTCTTCCTTTCATTCTTCCTCGATGTTGTTTACGGAATCTGGTTCTTTTTGGGTTCTAGTTGATGGTTTTTTCTCAATTCCATCTCTATTACAGAACCGTACATGAGATTTTCACCTCATACGGCTCCTCACGAATGAATCGATTAAAAAATATTTCTATTTAACCGATAAAATAATATACCAATACTATAAGATACATATGTTTAAATACAATCGCGGAATTTTTTGGCATTCTCATAGAATCCTTTTTTGCTATCCGTATCGAACTAAACATTGTTGTTTTGGTATAAAGTTCGTTCGAACCTCTATTTGTATTTTCTTTATTCAAAAAAATCCAAATTTTCGCGGGCGAATATTTACTCTTTCATTATTAATCTCCGATATAATGTAGGGTTAGTCCACAAATCTTCAAAAAACAACGAATTGGTTCTTAGTTTCTTCCGCCATCCCACCTAATGAATCATGAAGATTTGTTTTTCATTTTCAAATAATCTTAGGTATTCACAGGTTCCATCGTTCCCATCGCTTTTCGATTTATGGTTAGGTCTGAATTCTACAATGGAGCCTCTGCAATAAGATTTGATTTGAATAAGATTTTCTTATTTATTTTATTCTTTTTTTTTGAATCAACCTTCTCAGTTTTATTGATTCGAGGCTCTTGATTCGTTTATTCTAGGAATATGAATATATTTATCCGTTGAATATTGATGCTTTATTATACACTACCTTTTATGAGATAACCCATAGACCTTTACATATTAGAATTCGATATCATCGATATATTTCTTTCTTTCTTTCACCCCTTCATTTATCTGTATATTCTTATTGCTTTACAACTCATAATCAGATTCGTTTTTATTTCTTTTTTATGAAATATTTGATTTCAGTTGCTATAATTATATAAACGCATATATCTTTATTTCTATTTTTTATTTGGACCGGTTCTTTATATCCAGATTAATGCAAAGCGATGAGTAGGTTATTAGATTAGTTATTTATTAATTCTATGAATTTTTGTTTCAATTGAACCGCTCTAAAAAAACCAACGAGTCACACACTAAGCATAGCAACTCCTTCACTATAAATTGACTATAAAATGATTAATAAAATTTCGGATTCAATCTTATAAAATTTGTCATTTACTCTTTTGGAATAAGAATGTAGTAAGAATTCGTCATTTTTTGTTTTATTGAAAGATAGAGCGTTAAAGATAAGGAAAAGTTTCTTATTCGTTGTTTAGAAATATCCAAACTTTGATCCCTAATACCCCATAAATAGTTCGGACTGTATAGGCACAATAATCCATTTTAGCTCGAATGGTTTGTAAAGGAACCCTACCCTCTCTCATCCATTCGACACGTGCAATTTCTTTTCCGTCAATACGTCCCGCAATTTGTACTCGAATTCCTTTTGTACCTGCCTGTTCAGCTAATTCAATAGCTTTTTTCATTGCTTTACGAAACGAAATTCTATTCTTTAATTGATAGCCTATAAATTCTGCAAGAATATTAGCGTCTCCATAAACATTTGGAAGTATTTTAATTTCAATTTTGAGTTCTCGGTTCCCACAATTCACTTTTTTTTGCACATTCATCTTTAATTCTTCGATTGTTCGAGGCTCATCCTCTAGTAATAAATTTTTTTCAGATCCGATATAGATTATGACTTGAAGCAGATCGATTCTTTTTTGAATCTTTATCCGTCCAATTGCCAGGGTATAAGGGCCTGTTTTGACATAACGGTCTGTTTTTTGTGTTATATAATTCATGATACAATCTCGTATTATTTTATCTTCTTTGAGATTCTCTGAATAATTTGTTGGTTGTGCAAACCAAATAGAATCATGACTTTGAGTTGTACCAAGTCTGAAACCAAGCGGATTTATTTTTTGTCCCATAATTCCTCACTACTCTATATAAAATGATACGTCTTATTTGTCTACTTTATTTCTCTATATC